AAGCAATGATTAAGTGCCCATTATATAGAAATAATGAATCGTAAATTAAATTAAATAGAGTTCTGGTTCGAATTCCATAGGATCCATAGGATAAGTATTGTCTATAATGATAGATAAATGAAAAGGCTTCCTGACGATTTTTTATTCATCTACTTGATTTGATATTTTTAAAATAAAATCGATTTTATTTTAAAAATGCCTTAGTTGAACTTGAAAATCCACTCATTGAAACTGAAAAGCAAATTAAGTAAACAATTAAATTGGATTCGTTGGATGGTACCAACAAAATGGAGTGCTAAACCCCGTTCGTTTCGTATTGAATTGAATTAATCGATCACCTTGCTATCGAACATTTATTTTGGATTCCAAATTTTTTGAAAAAGAAATTCGACATATTTTTTATTTTTATTTTTATTTATTATTATGAGAATCAATCCTACTACTTCTGGTCCTGGAGTTTCCGCGTTTGAAAAAAAGACCCTGGGGCGGATCGCTCAAATCATTGGCCCGGTGCTAGATGTAGCCTTTCCACCGGGCAAGATGCCAAATATTTACAACGCTTTGGTAGTTAAAGGGCGAGATGCTGTTGGACAACAAATTAATGTGACTTGTGAAGTCCAGCAATTATTAGGAAATAATCGAGTTCGAGCTGTAGCTATGAGTGCTACAGATGGTTTAATGAGAGGGATGGAAGTGATTGACACGGGAGCTCCTCTAAGTGTTCCAGTCGGCGGGGCGACTCTAGGACGAATTTTTAACGTGCTTGGAGAACCTGTTGATGATTTAGGTCCTGTAGATACTCGCACAACATCCCCTATTCATAGATCTGCCCCTGCCTTTATACAATTAGATACAAAATTATCCATTTTTGAAACAGGAATTAAAGTAGTAGATCTTTTAGCCCCTTATCGGCGTGGGGGAAAAATAGGACTTTTCGGGGGAGCTGGGGTGGGGAAAACAGTACTAATTATGGAATTAATTAACAACATTGCGAAAGCTCATGGAGGTGTATCCGTATTTGGCGGAGTAGGGGAACGTACTCGTGAAGGAAATGATCTTTACATGGAAATGAAAGAATCTGGAGTAATTAATGAAGAAAATATTGCAGAATCGAAGGTAGCTCTAGTCTATGGTCAGATGAATGAACCACCGGGAGCTCGTATGAGAGTTGGTTTGACTGCCCTAACTATGGCGGAATATTTCCGGGATGTTAATGAACAAGACGTACTTCTATTTATTGATAATATCTTCCGTTTCGTCCAAGCAGGATCAGAGGTATCTGCTTTATTGGGTAGAATGCCTTCCGCTGTGGGTTATCAACCCACTCTTAGTACCGAAATGGGTTCTTTACAAGAAAGAATTACTTCTACCAAAGAAGGATCCATAACTTCCATTCAAGCTGTTTATGTACCTGCGGACGATTTGACCGACCCCGCTCCTGCCACGACATTTGCGCATTTAGATGCTACTACTGTACTATCAAGAGGATTAGCCGCTAAAGGTATCTATCCAGCAGTAGATCCTTTAGATTCAACATCAACTATGCTCCAACCTCAGATTGTTGGTGAAGAACATTATGAAACTGCGCAAAGAGTTAAACAAACTTTACAACGTTACAAAGAACTTCAGGACATTATAGCTATCCTTGGGTTGGACGAATTATCCGAAGAGGATCGCTTAACTGTAGCAAGAGCACGAAAAATCGAGCGCTTCTTATCTCAACCCTTTTTCGTAGCAGAAGTATTTACGGGTTCCCCGGGGAAATACGTCGGTCTAGCAGAAACAATTAGAGGGTTTAAATTGATCCTTTCCGGAGAATTAGATGGTCTCCCTGAACAGGCCTTTTATTTGGTAGGGAACATTGATGAAGCTACAGCGAAGGCTACGACTTTAGAAACGGAGAACAACTTGAAGAAATGACCTTAAATCTTTGTGTACTGACTCCCAATCGAATTGTTTGGGATTCAGAAGTGAAAGAAATCATTTTATCTACCAATAGTGGACAAATTGGCGTATTACCAAATCACGCGCCTATTGCTACGGCTGTCGATATTGGTATTTTGAGAATACGTCTTAACGAACAATGGTTAACGATGGCTCTGATGGGCGGTTTTGCTAGAATAGGCAATAATGAGATTACTATTTTAGTAAATGATGCGGAGAAGGGTAGTGACATTGATCCACAAGAAGCTCAGCAAACTCTTGAAATAGCAGAAGCTAGCTTAAGGAAAGCTGAAGGAAAGAGACAAATAATTGAGGCAAATCTAGCTCTTAGACGAGCTAGAGCCCGAGTAGAGGCTATCACTGTGATTTCGTAACTAGTTAGTGCCTTCCGAATAATCAATAATCATCAAAGGAACTTCTGTATAAACAGAAGTTCTGTTTATACACCCTATTTTTTATTTTTCTAATTTTATAAATAGAATCATAAGTGGAATCGGATTCTAAATACAAGGAAAAATTTTTGAATTCAAAAAAGAAAAAAATGAAATATATAAAGAATGGAAAAAATAAAAAATTAATAAAACAAGATGGATAGAAAAACTTATTAGATACCATTGATTTTGATATCTAATAAGGTCTACCTACTATTGGATTTGAACCAATGACTCCCGCCGTATGAAAGCAATACTCTAACCACTGAGTTAAGTAGGTCTTTTAGAATCACAAAGAGAAAGAAATGGAACTCGTCGCATCGACGGATTATAAATGGAATATCATTTATAAGCAATACCAATCAAACATATCGCACAAATAAGATGTTGCATCATGGAATATTTATCTTGACAAGAGATTGTCGACATGATAAAATATGTATCACAAGCACAAGGGCTATAGCTCAGTTAGGTAGAGCACCTCGTTTACACGCGCGCCAATGTTTTTCAGAGGAGTACATCATGTAATCAAAAGACTTATTGAGAAGGTAATGTCTTACTCCATGACTTTTAGGGAATAAGAGAACAATAGCTTGACAAAGGGGTTCGGTCTAATTTAGGTGCTCTTTTTAGCCGCCAAATAGAACCCATCTTAGATTTCGATTTAAGATATTGATAGGGTGAATACCCAGTTTATTCAATGCTAGGCATAATGAGTATAAGGACCTCAAAAATTCTCTTTTTGTCCTATCCTATGAACTTTAAGGTGTATGAAGTTTCATATTTGATTCTTTATTAAGCAGAAGCGGGGCAATGGAGACTTCATTTAACTTAGGTTGATCTAAGCCAAAAGCAGACCTACGTCAGGGTAGTCCTTCTTTGAAACACTTTGGTAATGCTCTCTGATCGGAATCTAAATAATAAATCAGAGCAGGGGGAGCCATCGTCTTATCTTTCTGTCAAGAGAATTATGGTAGACTAAATGATTAGTTATATCAATTAATGTATCAGTTAATGAAAGAGCCCAATGCAAAAAAATGCATGTTGGGTCTTTGAAGCAGTTCAAATCATTTTTATTACAATAAGTTTGATCTGTTTTACCGAGAAGGTCTACGGTTCGAGTCCGTATAGCCCTAAAAGAAAATGAAAAAAAAAGGGCATTTCAATAGATCCAATCGGTATTTTTATTTTTTCTAATCTTGACTAAACAAACCAAATTTTCTTCATTATTAATCTACGATTAATTACATATTCATTTTCCTCTCCTACTCTCCGCACGCAATACAATTCCGCAATACAATAAAAGAGTTAGTGATACTTCTTTGCCTTTGGAATACCTATATAACCTTAGTTGATTTTTATAATCAAAATCATTCCATGAACTCGGTTAAAAACACACTTCAACCTAATCTAACAAAAATGGAATCCACTAGTAATAAGTTACATGGGTTTAGGAAGAACTTACTCTGTTTCTATATTTAGTTTAGGAACAGTCGAAGTTTGAAAAATAAAGATCTTTGCTAACTTTCATTGTTAACATTGTCAAATAGGTTTTTCTTGGTATATGTTACTTGATAAAATAAAGCGCAAAACAAAAGAGTTTTTTGCTGTATTAAATCAATAGAAATTCCGAAATCAATAATCAATACTAAATCAATACTCAATAGAAGTTCCTATTCTAATAATAATAATATATATTTATTATTATTAGAATATATATATTTTCAATATTATTTCTATTTTAATATTATTTCTATTTCTATATATATAGAATAGAATATTAGTAGAATAGAAATTATAGAATAATAATTGAAATATTATTGTATAATATAATAATTTATCTAATAAATATCGAATAGATAGGTTTTAATAAATTAATAAATACTTAATAATTTCAATACTTTCAATACTTAAAAAAAAATCGAAAATTAAGAATTCAATTTTGAATTCCTTGTTTTCGATTTTTTTTTCTATTTTAGAGAGAATCCGGAGTGGGGTGAAAAAGCGAGAATAAAGTCTTATCCGTATAAGAGCAATAAGCAATATATTTATACTATATCAAGATCGAAATCAATTTGAAGTAAATAGAAACATTATCGTGAATGAATATTGAAAGGAAACATGTACCACAAACGAGACATGTAACACAGCAACCAAACAAAACGAGTTGGTTCAACAAAAATAAATTGTTAAGAGTTATGAATCAGTTGACAATTAATTCCAATTCGACTCGACTAATCTAGTCTATTTCCCTCATTCATAGGAGTGTACCTATGGTTCTGCTTTACGAATATGATATTTTCTGGACATTTCTAATAATATCAAGCGTTATTCCTATTTTGGCATTTCGAATTTCCGGAGTTTTATCCCCCATTACCAAAGGTCCAGAGAAACTTTCTAGTTATGAATCGGGTATAGAACCAATGGGCGATGCTTGGTTACAATTTCGAATCCGTTATTATATGTTTGCTCTAGTTTTTGTTGTTTTTGATGTTGAAACAGTTTTTCTTTATCCATGGGCAATGAGTTTCGATGTATTAGGAGTATCTGTATTTATAGAAGCTTTCATTTTCGTGCTTATCCTAATTGTTGGTTTAGTTTATGCATGGCGAAAGGGAGCATTAG